TGGTTGGTAGGCCCCCCTTTCCTTTAGTTTTCGACGACATTTGGATATAGAGACCTAACTTTATCCGAGGCGCCTAGGCAAAAGCGCTGTAGTTTGGATTTCCTTAAGTGTAGCAGCGATATCCGGATAAGGTTCATCTGTTGTCAGCGAGGTATTGAAGTAGACCCTGACTCCACCACATGAGAAGAAGCATACTGCGCCCCTAACCGTCGGCTTGTGAAGGCCTCCGTGCGCAGGAGAGCGCACTTACGAATATATCCATCTATGACATGTCGTCGAAAACAATGTTCAAAAAGATAGAAAGTTTTTAGGAACTCCTTGAAGACACCTTTTCGAACTAAGCACAGATATCATAGGCACCTAGCTTACGCATTCAACTAAAGTGCATTTTCTGTGGTTCTTGCTGGCCTGCGCATCTTCTCTAAGCAACCGTGTCTGCTCCGTTCAATAGTCACTATGACCTCCGGGAAGGCAAGGACGCTGGAAACAGTGATTGAGGGATGGCCCTTCTAAATTGACATTGACTTCTCCACAACTGGTCATTGAACTAGTTTTGAGGATTCCCTTCCACCTTACACCAATGTCTCAAATTCCGACACAATGGTGTCGAAGTTACTGTCCATGGTGATCCAAACCCCTACGAAAACTGCAAAGTAGTCGAGTCCAAACCAGGCCAAGCCTATACTTGCCCTCTTCTGGAAACGAACCAATCCCTTCTTAAAGGTCAAACTCCCTTCCGCCTCATCTTCTCAGCAAAACTCTTTCCCCCTGCATGTCATCCCGGCAGGTCCCGGAGAATACAATGTCGAAGTTATTTCATATTCCTAACCTACCTCCATCCCCGCCTTTGGCAAGCCTAACTTCCCCAGGAGGTCACAAGTAATGCAAGGAGAGAGAGTCCGTCTTGGCAACTCCACGTTCGTCCATGGAGCAGAGATGATTATCTAGGAACATATAAGAATGTTGACGACGAACCTGAGTCCACAAAACCTCTTGTTATCAACGGAACTTCCGACTGCTACTAAGATGTTTCAACAGTTCACTTATTATAATGGTCAAGCCGACCTCAACAGCAAAGAATTCTAGAACCAGTTGAGCGGTCTTAAAAACCCTCCTAAACCTGCCTGACGAAGTCTTATCTGATTCGGATGACGACATAGAGGACATATCTGGTTCTGATACGAATCTAAAAGAATTCTCTTAACTATCTGATGACACAGCATCTAAATCTAGTGATGACCTTCATGTCGCCAAAGTCTTTCATGAGCCTCATTGACACTCAGTGTTCAGAGTTTAGTATCCAGACCTTATCGATTGGAGTCTAGAGAATACATCCCTTTGGATGAATTTTACAATGACGAGGCTTTACTTGAATACTTAGGGGGTCAAACCTTCCTATCAATGACCATAAAACCACTTTTCATACAAATTACATCAGCGGTCATTCTTGCCTAAATGTCGAAGAAGAAACAGATAAGGGGGGCCCCCCAGCTCCTGCACAGAATATGGGTCTACCATATATAAAGTCGAAGAAGCTATTGATGTCAACCTTGGTACTAATGCTCAACCTAAAATCACCTTTATAGGCAATAGATAAGGAATGATTCTATATACGGAACTAGTCAAAGGAATTTGGGGAAGAAATGGAATGAATTTTTACTGCCCAGATACCATTAAGAGAGGGGAGACCTATTAGCCATACGCTGCCCCGTCAGGAAAGAACAAAACCAGGGATGATATTAACTTGAGAGGAGCAGAGAAGGAAATTGCTAATGTGTCAAGGACAGTAAGTGAAAGAGGGCAACTCGAGACAGCCAGGTGGCCACCAGCCAAGTAGAAAGGAGAAAGTTCGTCATTTTGATGTGTCGGCGTGAGTCCAGTTGTCGGGTTTTGCGGGCTAAGTATTCAAAGTTTCACTATTTCCCTGTGCTTTCTTCGTAAGGACAGTGCCCGGTGCTTCCCTTTCCTCTATGTGAGTCAGTCCCCCCAAGATGGATTTCGGGGGTTAACCTTCCTTGCCCCCGGGGCTGACTTTCTTCAATTCAATACGGAGGATCCCTTCAGTTCCCAGGTCTACCCTTTCTAGGGGATCGTATCCCGCGGATGAGTAAATGTACAAAAAGAGTTCCGAACCTAGTTGCGTAGCTTAGCTTGGTCGCCTTCGCCAACATTTAGTAAATGGTCTTTCTCTTTCCGGTTGTTTTCATGTATCAAATCCAATGTTCGGATCCCCCCACATGTTCAATCTTGTTAAATTCAAGAAAAAAGAGTCGAATTGGAGGCTTTTGGGGAAATGGCATTTCCGATTTTGGCTGGGATTCCCAGAAGGATTCCTGGTATCTCCCTATCAAATGGGACGTTCAGTAAACAATCCAGCCGCTCAAGTCCTCGGAGATCGTGAGCATCAGCATGTAAGTTCCAGATCCAAGTTCATCCTCATCCAATCCCGCTTGCTTCCACTGGTGGCGGCTTTTTTGGCCGTGCCAGCCCCCAGTCTTAA